TCTCTTTTCAATAGAAGGAGAAGGGAAGTTTTTAAGCAGTGTGTCTTTTGAGATACAATCAATCGAAGAGAATAATCTAAACTGGATCCAATAAAAAATAGGGATTAATTTTTGAAAAGGGATAAGTACAATGGGATTCAAGATCAAAAAAAATTAGTAATTGAATATGGATGGATAAAAATATTATCCATTTTTTTTGGATCAGATTTGGCGGCATGGCCAAGTGGTAAGGCGGGGGACTGCAAATCCTTTATCCCCAGTTCAAATCCGGGTGTCGCCTGATCAACAAAAGACTTGAAATTTCTTATTCTGCTGATCTAACTCGACAAATTCTTGCCCCACAAGAAGCAGAGGCAAACGACTAGGCCTCGGACATTTATTTGATTTATGATATCAATTGAATCAAATAAATAGTGAGAGTCAATTCTGGGATTCAGAACTACGAAAGTAAGAGGTCGGAAATCTTAGTATCCAAAGGTTCCTAAAGGACACTCCATTTTTGCTCCTAGGATTGAAGAAGAGATTATACGAAAGACTATCAAGACTTCCTAATTATCTTACACTACCTATACTAAATACTAAACAGAGTGTCTACTGACTCTGTCTGGAATTAGATTGAATAGAATAGAATAGGCTGATGGGAAATAAATTTAGAAGTTGTGGAAAGGACTGAAGATACTTTGTATCCAGACTCACGAGAGGCTTTGAGTACTCAAACATTCAATAAACATGGTTGGGCGGCTCTTATTTATAGAGTAAAAAGAAAAGTTGAAAAAAAAATTCTTTGCCCGTGTAGGGGATTACAAAAAAGAGAATGTATGTAATAATGGTGGTGGTGTCTTACCATTCCATTCTTTCACAGAAAGAAAGACGTAAGGCTTAGATCAAATAAAATAGAGGTATCTGATAGATGGTTATCTATCTTGATAGTATATTTTGACGTCTTTTGCTTATGAAAGAAAGGTAACAAACAATAGGTCTTACTATTTCTACATGTTCCATTAGGAGCATTCCTTTGCTATTTCCAAATAAAAGGTGTGTGTATCGTATTTGTGCTTAATGCTTCCCGATTCTACTATAAATTTTATAATATAGGAACTTGTTACGAGTAGATTCATTGGATTAGTTCATCAACAGCCTTAAGTCAGAATCCTATTTTCTTTTGACTCTGCACCATTGATTCCACTATGATTATTGATCAATAATCAATAATGAAATAATTCCTTCATAGAGATAGGAGACATAATTCACATGGATATAGTAAGTCTCACTTGGGCTGCTTTAATGGTAGTCTTTACATTTTCCCTCTCACTCGTAGTATGGGGAAGAAGTGGACTCTAGGGGTACTACTACTAGGGGTACTACTAATTGAATAATCGATTGAGTGATCGAATTGTATCAATCGTTTAATTGATCGTTGGTTTCGTTTTCTTTTATTTTTATTTTATATAGTTAATATATGCCCATACCCATACTTTTTTTCCTCCATTGATTTTTTCGATGGATCTCGGGACTTATACTTATATATATATAAATATATATTATATATTATATATAAATCTAATTATTAATATAAATATTWATATAAATANTTAAATATTTATATTAAGATAAATAAATCTATATATTAACTTATATTATAAGTTTAAGTTATAAGAAGCCTAGGAATTAGAAGAGTTGGCCTTGGATTATTTTGGATTGATTTGATCGAAACCCATACAAGTAGATGTAGCGAAAAAAAAAGAAATAGAATTAGACTGCTATTTCGATGTATATGTATTAGATGTACATCTAATACATATACATATTGTAAATTGATCTATATCTATATAAAACCATATCTGTATACAACTTTATATGAATATGATAAAATTTATATGATCATACTATTTAATGATCATACTATTTATATGATAAAAAATTTATTATATGATAATAAATTTATATTATAAAAATATACAATACTATCTAGTGTGGTAGAAAGAACTATAATAGTTCTTTCTACCACACTATCTCAGATACTTATGATTCCAGCCAAATCTTTTCATTTAAAACTTGGAGTTTTAATCCCTTTCTTTTATTTCTTCAATCATTGATAAGAACTAATAATCCAAACAAGTTTCAGTTAAATTAATCATTTTGACTGACTGTTTTTACGTAGATGATAAGTAAAAAAGCAGTAGGAACTAGAATGAACAGTGCAGTAGCAATAAATGCGAGAATATTGACTTCCATAATCTCATTGTTTTTTTTTACTTCGCAATAACTCGGGATCTAATCCCATAGAGATAAGAAATTTTACTCCTGTCAATTCAATGGGATGAATTGAATTCTGATGATACTGAATCGGATCAATATTATGAATAACAATATCTGATCTATCAAATCGATTCATCGTCGAGAATTGAATAGTATAACATACGAAAATCTTTTTTTTATTTTATCCATATTGGATCAGGAATTCCATTGAATTTTTCATCCCTTTTTCCACTTTTTTTTTTTTCTTTTCCATAACCTACTGTCCTTGTCTTCCTTATACAACTCTCTTTCCTTATACTTATACATACAATTATGAGATATTATATGAATATGACCGGTATTCTATGCTATGGGTCACACAGATCCAAACAGTAGAAGTGAAATGGAAAAAAGGACGGGTCTTAAGTGGAAAAGATCTAATCTAATATTCCAACAAATTTACTAAAAAGGGGCGTTGCTTGGTCTTTTATTTTATTAGTATAGTATCTCTTCTTCTTTCTTGGATTGAGACTAGAACGCATACATCAAAAATTCAGTGTGCAATTTGCATGAGAATAGATAGATTGTTTCCAATTAGTAATTGAGGATACACAAACAAAGTCGAGGTAATTATGTTAAGTTCATTGTGTATCGTACAATAAACGAATACAATTTGTGTATGTACTCCCGGTAAAAGTAAAAATAGGGGAACTATATTCCATTTCAATTGTTCTTGAACAATTGAAAAAGAAAGTCAGACGAGTATGGTATCTATTAAAATACTGAATATAGTAATGCCACCGATTGTACCAACTTACATATGTCTCCCCTTATCAATCGGTATTAGTGAAAGAAATTAAAATTACCGTACTTGTCTGATGATAAATGCGAAACGAAAAACAAAAACAAAAGAAATAAGGATCCCCCCTGGGGATTAGATCTTGCTACCTGTCCCCCCTTTCACAGAAAATGGAGAGATGAATTTATCAATTCATCGGATCCTAGTTCGGGACTGACGGGGCTCGAACCCGCAGCTTCCGCCTTGACAGGGCGGTGCTCTGACCGATTGAACTACAATCCCAGCAAGGTGTATGGCATACATATTCTTACTAGTTTTATAAGAACACTCTATTCGTTGTGTTGTAACAGAAACACGAATGATATACTGAGATTACTAGTAACGAGTGGTTATTTTATTGACAAAAAAATGGATAATCAATTTTTCAATGAGAAAAAGAACTATTTTGATTTTTATGATACTTAATCTTATTAATCTTAATTAAGTATCATTAATCTAGATCGTTAGAAAAATCAGAACGAATGAGAAAAACATGGATAGAGAAAAAATTGACTCTTTCTCTTCATTTCTACGGATCAGGCATTTCTGTTTCTGGAGGACAAATTGGTTATTTCATATTCATGGAGCAACGAATTATTGGGCCGAGCTGGATTTGAACCAGCGTAGACATATCGTCAACGAATTTACAGTCCGTCCCCATTAACCGCTCGGGCATCGACCCAGGAAGAATTAATTCGAGATTTATTGATAATCTACGATCAACTTCCTCCCTACCCCCAGGGGAAGTCGAATCCCCGCTGCCTCCTTGAAAGAGAGATGTCCTGAACCACTAGACGATAGGGGCATATCCACCCGACCGTCATCATACTATGATAATCATCATCATAGTATTATCATACTATGAACAGTTTTTTGGAATTGTCAATAGAATCTAATGGTATGACTAGATCCGAAGAGTTTTTCCTACTTTTATGTTATGATTCCATAGAATTTTTTTATTTGATGGTTCTTGTATGAACCCCTATGCATATATGTATATATGTACATATATGTAGACATATATGCATATATGTATATATGTACATATATGTAGACATATATACATATGCAGACATATATGCATTAGACTCATAATGGAAAATTCATGAATTGAATAAAACGGGCCCTTTTAACTCAGCGGTAGAGTAACGCCATGGTAAGGCGTAAGGCATCGGTTCAAATCCGATAAAGGGCTTTTTCCACTAAACTCAAGATTTAGTCTTCGTTTTTCAGCGGAGAACAGAGATATTTTTTTTTCTAAAAAAATAAAAAGGTAACCACCATTATAATGAGTTCTGATTATTATGAGTTATAGTTAGAAAGTTGAACATTTATTCATTATCATAATAACTAATTGCACTTATTAGGAGTAGGAGCAGTCTACCCTGTAGTGACATAGTAGTCCTCTTCATGTATCATTATTCAAATTTTTTGTCCTGGGATATAATAGAAATATTCTAGATATCCAATCCCTATTATTAATAACCAAACCAAAGTATTCTTACTTCTCCATTGTTCTTATCAAACCCACCATAAAATTATAAATCAATAAAAAGTAAGTGGACCTGACCCATTGAATGATGACTATATCAGCTATTCTGATATTTAAATTCGATATAGATTAATTCGATATAGATTAAATTGTACAAGCGGATTGATTTTTTTTATTTCCTTAGACCACGCAAGGCAAGAATTTGTCGATATTTCCGATTTAATCTTCTTGTTACTGGATACTTCATAGGAATAAATCGCTATTCTTTTCCGCTACATATAAAATAAAAGTAGATTTCGAAAATTGATTTTTCAATATCTTTCCTTGATTTCAAGGAATCAGATATTGTTTTGTTTTTACGCCAATGCAATAGAGAACGAATGCGAGAAAGGGACTTTCATTTCCAGTCTACCATTATTTAATATTTAATTT